AAATGATACGGGTAAAAACATTCAGAGTTGGAGCGATAGTGGCTGTTATAGTTGCAGTAATGTTGATCATTTTTTAGGTGTCAGGGACATTTGGAGTTTCATCTCTGATGAAACTTTTTTAGTTAGGGATAGTAATGGTAACAGTTATTCCGTATATTTTGATATTGAAAATCTTATTTTTGAGATTGACAATGATAGTTCTTTTCTGAGTGAACTAGAAAGTTCTTTTTCTAGTCATCTGAATAATGGGTCTAAGAGTGACAACCGCTACTATGATTGTGACATGTATGATACTAAATATAGTTGGACTAATCACATTAATAGTTGCATTGATAGTTATCTTCGTTCTGAAATTAGTATTGATAGTTACATTTCAAGTGGTAGCGACAATTACAGTGACAGTTACATTTATACTTACATTTGTAGTGGTGAACGTATAAGTGGTAGTGACAGTGGGAGTTCTAATATAAGAACTGGCGGTAATGGCAGTGATTTCAATATAAGAGGAAGATCGAATGATTTCGATAGAAATCAAAAATACAAACATTTATGGGTTCAATGCGAAAATTGTTATGGATTAAATTATAAGAAGTTTTTTAAGTCAAAAATGAATATTTGTGAACAATGTGGATATCATTTGAAAATGAGTAGTTCAGATAGAATCGAACTTTCGATTGATCCGGGCACTTGGGATCCTATGGATGAAGACATGGTCTCTATCGACCCCATTGAATTTCACTCGGAAGAAGAACCTTATAGAGATCGTATCGATTCGTATCAAAGAAAGACAGGTTTAACTGAGGCTGTTCAAACAGGCATAGGTCAACTAAATGGTATTCCCATAGCAATTGGGGTTATGGATTTTGAGTTCATGGGAGGTAGTATGGGATCCGTAGTAGGCGAGAAAATCACCCGTTTGATCGAGTATGCTACTAATAGATCTCTACCTGTTATTATGGTATGTGCTTCTGGAGGAGCACGTATGCAAGAAGGAAGTTTGAGCTTGATGCAAATGGCTAAAATATCTTCTGCTTTATATGATTATCAATCAAATAAAAAGTTATTCTATGTATCAATCCTTACATCTCCTACAACTGGTGGAGTGACAGCCAGTTTTGGTATGTTGGGAGATATCATTATTGCTGAACCCAATGCCTACATTGCATTTGCGGGTAAAAGAGTAATTGAACAAACATTGAATAAGACAGTACCCGAGGGTTCACAAGCGGCTGAGTATTCATTCCATAAGGGCTTATTTGATTCAATCGTACCACGTAATCCTTTAAAAGGTGTTCTGAGTGAGTTATTTCAGCTACACGGTTTCTTTCCCTTGAATCAAAATTCAATTAAAGTAGAGCACTAGACTCAGTTATTTGTAGCGAACTTGAGTTCATCACAATCAAAGTCAAAATAAGAAGAACGGGATTTTCTTTGGTGACATAAGTTCTATAGTCAGAATCAGAAGTTTCGGATAATGACTTTTGATTTACATTTTTTTTCTTTTCTCCAGATTTTTTATCCTACCCCTATTCATGTATTCCTGATTACTAATCAGGAACCCTCTATAATATAAAGAGGAGAAAAGAGTGAATTCTTCCTTCCGCGGAATAGAATTGGGAAAATAAAAAGAATTTCATGTTTCCTTCCTTCTTACGTATTATTCAATATATAGAATAATTCAAATCTATAATAGAAGTGTTGTATATTTCTATATCTATATCTCCCGAGAATCCCCATTTTTGACTATGAATCCCTGTTCTGTTGGATGGAATTCTAAGAATCGAATCCTTAGGGAACTCGTAAGAAACTCTTTATTAGAAGATAAGGACGGGAGAACAAGAATAATAGAGTGGATTATCATCCATATATTTCGTGTAGAAAGAGATACACTTATTTAGTTCTACATTCCTTGCACTTATTATATACTTATAGTAGATATACTTATCATAAGTTATATTTATAACAGGTACAAATATTAAATCGAGGACCCATTCTATGACAGATTTCAATTTACCCTCTATTTTTGTGCCTTTAGTGGGCTTAGTATTTCCGGCAATTGCAATGGTTTCTTTATTTCTTCATGTTCAAAAGAACAAGATTGTTTAGATCCGACGGGACCAAATCTCATCAATTTATTTTAACACTTGGACTTGGATCATAATACGGATATCCATTTAGTGGAATATGGTATGGGACAGTACGACATGTGGCTCCCTCTGTGAGCACAAATAAAAAAGCTGTTATTGTTATCATGTGGATCCATGATATATGGATAAATGCATGTATATACGGGTATAGCTGTTTTTGTTTTAAAATGGATCAGCGGATATCTGAAATGGAAAGTCAATTATCTATATGTATGTAGATATACATAGTGGGATCCTGTGAAGGGGATGTTATTATTTTCTATCTAACCAATTCGATGAATTACTCCTAATGGTTCACATCATAATAGTGCTAGTTGATGAGAGTTACTTCGGGATCAAAACAAAAAGTAAAGTCCAACTTATTTGGCTTATTCTCTCAATTCCAATATAATGGAACTGGATCTAGTATGAACTGGCACTCAGAACGTATATGGATAGAACTTATAACAGGGTCTCGAAAAACGAGTAATTTCTGCTGGGCCTGTATCCTTTTTTTGGGTTCACTAGGATTCTTATTGGTTGGAACTTCCAGTTATCTTGGTAGGAATCTGATATCTTTATTTCCCTCTCAGCAAATCATTTTTTTTCCCCAAGGGATCGTGATGTCTTTCTATGGGATCGCGGGTCTGTTCATTAGTTCCTATTTGTGGTGCACAATTTCGTGGAATGTAGGTAGTGGTTATGATCGATTCGATAGAAAAGAAGGAATAGTGTGTATTTTTCGATGGGGATTTCCTGGAATAAATCGTCGCATCTTCCTTCGATTCCTTATGAGAGATATCCAGTCGATCAGAATGGAAGTTAAAGAGGGTCTTTATCCTCGTCGTGTCCTTTATATGGAAATCAGAGGCCAGGGAGCCATTCCCTTGACTCGTACTGATGAGAATTTGACTCCACGAGAGCTTGAACAAAAAGCTGCTGAATTGGCCTATTTCTTGCGTGTACCAATTGAAGTATTTTGAAATGAACTGAAGAATGAATCCTTTCTCAGCATGAGGGAAGGAACCCAAGAATCCCCTTTTGCATTTTTTCGGAACGTTTATTCGAGCAAAACATGTTAGATTCCATTTCCCTCGTTCCGTTGGTAATACCGCTGCGGCCCATAGAATAAAATAGGCGGACGTATACGGAACAACCATAATAAGAAGCTATTTTTATCCACTAAAACAAAAACGATTTTTTATGCATATGGAACTCCAATCAATTCTTTACTTCAATTGGTTCTTTCGGGCATTCATCGAAAAGTAACAAATGAAGATAAGATGCAATTGGTTCGAATTTGACCAATTGAGATATCTGGGAACAATATTGGATTATGAATATTTGATTATTTATTCATTCAAAACGGACCCTTATTCTATTTCTATATTCTTTCTAGATCTAAGGACTAAACAATTCAAAAAAAAAAGAAAAAAGAAGGAATAGATCCATAGGTTCCATACCTTGTTATAGAACTCATGCTTCATAGAAATATCGGATCAGATAGAGTCGGCGAATGAAGCAGGTTCATTAACAATTCACAGAACAGATTAAAAGTGCCAAAAAAGAAAGCATTGACTCCCCTCCCATATCTTGCATCTATAGTCTTTTTGCCCTGGTGGATCTCTCTCTCATTTAATAAAAGTCTGGAACCTTGGGTTACTAATTGGTGGAATACCAGGCAATCCGAAACTTTTTTGAATGATATTCAAGAGAAGAACGTTCTAGAAAGATTCATAGAATTAGAACAACTATTCTTTTTGGAAGAAATGATAAAGGAGTACCCGGAGACACAGGTACAAAAGTTTCGTATAGGAATCCACAAAGAAACAATGCAATTGGTCAAAATGCACAATGAAGATCCTATCCATATCATTTTGAATTTCTCGACAAATATAATCTGTTTTGCTATTCTAAGTGGTTATTCTATTCTGGGTAATGAAGAACTTGTCATTCTTAATTCTTGGGTTCAGGAATTCCTCTATAATTTAAGCGACACAATCAAAGCTTTTTCTATTCTTTTATTAACCGATTTATGTATCGGATTCCACTCGCCCCATGGTTGGGAACTAATGATTGGTTCGGCCTACAAAGATTTTGGATTTGCTCATAACGATCAAATTATATCTGGTCTTGTTTCCACTTTTCCAGTCATTCTAGATACAATTTTGAAATATTGGATCTTCCATTATTTAAATCGTGTATCTCCTTCACTTGTAGTGGTTTATCATTCAATGAATGAATGAAGAACTCATTTGATCTGCCGATATCAATCCAATCAGAATGTTACTTCGTACATAAACAAACCATTTTTCATCTTACTCACTCTTTATACTTCTACCCGTCTAGGGGATTCCTCCTATATTTTAGTAGGATTATTCCAGTACAGTGGCAAAATCGTGGATAGGGAACTATACTAGCTACCTACCTAATTTATTGTAGAAATTTTCGGGATCAACGATTTGACCATGCAAAATAGAAATACCTTTTTTGGGGTAAAGGAACAGATGACTCGATTCATTTCCGTATCGATCATGATATATGTAATAACTCGGACATCTATTTCAAATGCATATCCTATTTTTGCGCAGCAGGGTTATGAAAATCCACGAGAAGCAACTGGGCGTATTGTATGTGCCAATTGCCATTTAGCTAATAAGCCCGTGGATATGGAGGTTCCACAAGCTGTGCTTCCTGATACTGTATTTGAAGCAGTTGTTAGAATCCCTTATGATATACAACTGAAACAAGTTCTTGCTAATGGTAAAAAGGGGGCTTTGAATGTGGGGGCTGTCCTTATTTTACCCGAGGGATTCGAATTAGCTCCCCCCGATCGTATTTCTCCCGAGATGAAAGAAAAGATGGGAAATCTGT